CTGGAATTGAGATCTCGTTCAAAGAGAAAGATATAAAATATCTGGAGTTTTTTTTTGTATCCTATACGAATGATCCGATCCGCAAGGACCATGATTGGAAATTCTTTGACCGCCTTTCTCCGAGTAAGAAGCGAAACATAATCAACTTGAATTCGGGACAGCTATTCGAAATTTTAGTGAAACATTTGATTTGTTATCTCATGTCTGCTTTTTGTGAAAAAAGACCAATTGATGAGGGGGGGTTCTTCAAACAACAAGGAGCTGAGGCGACTATTCAATCAAACGAGATTGAACATGTTTCCCATCTCCTCTCGAGAAACAAGGGGGGTATTTTTTTGCAAAATTGCGCTCAATTTCATATGTGGCAATTCCGCCAAGATCTCTTCGTTATTGGGGGGAAGAATCGGCACAAATCGGATTTTTTGAGGAACGTCTCGAGAGAGAATTTGATTTGGTTAGACAATGCGTGGTTGGTAAACAGGAATCGGGTTTTTAGCAAGGTACGGAATGTATCGTCAAATATTCAATATGATTCCATAAGATCCATTTTCTTTCAAGTAACGGATTCTAGCCAATCGAAAGGATTTTCTGATCAATCCATAGATCCTTTCAATTCCATTAGTAATGAGGGTTCGGAATATCACACATTGATCAATCAAACGGAGATTCAGCAACTAAAAGAAAGATCAATTCTTTTAGATACTTCCTTTCTTCAAACGGAACGAACAGAGATAAAATCAGATCGATTCTCAAAATACCTTTCCGGATATTCCTCAATGGCTCGGCTATTCCCGGAACGTGAGAAGCAGATGAATAATCATCTGCTTCCAGAAGAAATAGAAGAATTTCTTGGGAATCCTACAAGATCAATTCGTTCTTTTTTCTCTGATAGATGGTCAGAACTTCATCTGGGTTTGAATCCTACCGAGAGGTCGACTATAGATCAGAAATTGTTGAAGAAACAACAAGGTGTTTCTTTTGTCCCTTCGAGGCGATCGGAAAATAAAGAAATAGTTGATATATTCAAGATAATTACGTATTTACAAAATACCTCCTCAGTTCATTCGATTGCAGCAGATCCGGGATGGGATATGGTTCCGAAGGATGAACCGGATATGGACAGTTCCAATAAGATTTCATTCTTGAACGAAAATGCATTTTTTGATTTATTTCATCTATTCCATGATCGGAACAAAAGGGGATACAGGTTGCACCACGAGTTTGAATTAGAAGAGACATTTCAAGAAATGGCAGATCTATTCACTCTATCAATAACCGAGCCGGGTTTAGCCTATCATAATAAGGAATTTGGCTTGTCTATTGATTCCTACGGAAAATTATTGAATGAGGTATTCAACTCCGGGGATGAATCGAAAAATAAATCTTTATTGGTTCTATCTTCTATTTTTTATGAAGAGAATGAATCTTTTTATCGAAAGATAAAAAAAAAATCGGTCCGGATCTCCTGCGGGAATGATTTGGAAGATCCAAAACCAAAAATAGCGGTATTTGCTCACAACAACATAATGGAGGCGATCCATCAATATAGATTGATCCGAAATCAGATTCAAATCCAATATAGTACCTATGGGTACATAAGAAATGTATTGAATCGATTCTTTTTAATGAATCGACCCGATTGCAACTTCGCATATGGAATTCAAAAGCATCCCATAGGAAATGATATTCTGAATCATCTAACTATAATAATAGATAAGATCAACCAACATTTATCCAATTTGAAAAAGATTAAGAAGAAGTGGTTCGATCCTCTTATTTCTCGAACCGAGAGATCCACGAATCTGGATCCTAATGTATATAGATACAAATGCTCCAATGGAAGCAAGAATTTCCAGGAACATTTGGAACATTTCGTTTCTGAGCAGAAACACCGTTTTCGAGTAATGTTCGATCGATTACGTATTAATCAATATTCGATTGATTGGTCCGAGGTTATCGACAAACAAGATTTGTCCAAGTCACTTCGTTTCTTTTTGTCCAAGTCACTTCTCCTTTTGTCCAAGTCGCTTCTCTTTTTATCTAAGTCACTTCCTTTTTTCGTTGTGAGTCTCGGGAATATCTCCATTCATAGGGCCGAAATCCGCATCTATGAATTGAAAGGTCTGAATGATCAACCCGGCAATCAGTTGTTAGAATCAATAGGTGTTCAAATCGTTTATTTGAATAAATTGAAACCCTTCTTATTGTATGATCATGATACTTCCCAAAGATCGAAATTTTTAATCAATACAGGAACAATATTACCTTTTTTGTTCAACAAGATACAAAAGTGCATGATTGACTCATTCCGTACTAGAAAAAATCGAAGGAAATCCTTTGAGAACACGGATTCCTATTTATCAATGATATCCCACGATCGAAACAATTGGTTGAATCCTCAGAAAAGTTCATTGATATCTTCTTTTTATAGAGCAAATAGACTTCAATTCTTGAATCAGCCCCATCGCTTCTGGTTCTATTGTAACAAAGGATTCCATTTTTATGGGGAAAAGACCCGTATCCATAATTATGATTTTACATATGCACAATTCCCCAATATCTTGTGCATTCGCAACAAAATATTTTCTTTGTGTTTCGGTAAAAAAAAACATGTTTTGGGAGAGAGAGAGACTATTTCACCAATTGAGTCACAGGTATCTGGCATATTCATACCTAACAATGTTCCACAAAGTGGTAACGAAACGTATAACTTGTACAAATCTTTCCATTTTTCAACTCGATCCGATCCATCCGTTCCTATTTACTCGATTGCAGACATTTCTGGAACACCTGTAATAGAGGAACAAATAGTCAATTTTGAAAGAACTTATTGTCAGCTTCTTTCAGATATGAATCTATCTGATTCAGAAGGGAAAAACTTGCATCACTATCTCCGTTTCAATTCAAACATGGGTTTGATTCACACTCCATGTTTTGATAAATATGTGCCGTCCGGAAAGAGGAAAGAACTGAGTCTTTGTCTAAAGAAAAACGTTGAGAAGGGGGAAGTAGGTAGAACCCTTCAACGAGATAGTGCTTTTTCAAATCTCTCAAAATGGAATTTGTTCCAAACCTATATGCCTTGGTTCCTTACTTGGACGGGGTGTAAATATCTTTATTTCACCTTAAAAAACAATATTTATTTGATATTGAATATTCCCTTTCAATATTCCCTAAGTGGCAGTCAAAATTTTGTGTCCGTTTTTCATGATATTATGCATGGATCAGATATATCATGGCCAATTCCTCAGAAAAAGTGGTGGTCGATTCTTCCACAACGGAATCTGATAAGTGAGAGTTCGAGTAAGTGTTTACAGAATCTTCTTCTGTCCGAAGAAATGATTCATCGAAATAATGAGTCACCCATTCCATTGATATGGACACATCTGAGATCACCAAATGCTTGGGAGTTCCTCTATTCAATTCTTTTCCTTCTTCTTGTTGCTGGATATCTCGTTCGTACACATCTTCTCTTTGTTTTCCGAGCCTCTAGTGAGTTACAGACAGAGTTAGAAAAGATCAAATCTTTGATGATTCCATCATACATGATTGAGTTGCGAAAACTTCTGGATAGGTATCCTACATCTGAACTGAATTCTTTCTGGTTAAAGAATCTCTTTCTAGTTGCTCTGGAACAATTAGGAGATTCTCTGGAAGAAATACGGGATTCTGCTTCTGGCGGCAACATGCTATTGGGTGGTGGTCCCGCTTATGGGGTCAAATCAATACGTTCTAAGAAGAAATATTTGAATATCAATCTCATCGATCTCATCAGTATCATACCAAATCCCATCAATCGAATCACTTTTTCGAGAAATACGAGACATCTAAGTCGTACAAGTAAAGAGATCTATTCATTGATAAGAAAAAGAAAAAACGTGAACGGTGATTGGATTGATGATAAAATAGAATCCTGGGTCGCGAACAGTGATTCGATTGATGATGAAGAAAGAGAATTCTTGGTTCAGTTCTCCACCTTAACGACGGAAAAAAGGATTGATCAAATTCTATTGAGTCTGACTCATAGTGATCGTTTATCAAAGAATGACTCTGGTTATCAAATGATTGAACAACCGGGATCCATTTACTTACGATACTTAGTTGACATTCATAAAAAGTATCTAATGAATTATGAGTTCAATAGATCCTGTTTAGCAGAAAGACGGATATTCCTTGCTCATTATCAGACAATCACTTATTCACAAACCTCGTGTGGGGCTAATAGTTCTCATTTCCCATCTCATGGAAAACCCTTTTCGCTCCGCTTAGCCCTATCCCCTTCTAGGGGTATTTTAGTGATAGGTTCTATAGGAACTGGACGATCCTATTTGGTCAAATACCTAGCGACAAACTCCTATGTTCCTTTCATTACGGTATTTCCGAACAAGTTCCTGGATGACAAGCCTAAAGGTTATCTTATTGACGATATCGATATTGATGATAGTGACGATATCGATATTGATGATAGTGACGATATTGATGATGACCTTGATACGGAGCTGCTAACTATGACGAATGTGCTAACTATGTATATGACGCCGAAAATAGACCGATTTGATACCACCCTTCAATTAGAATTAGCAAAAGCAATGTCCCCTTGCATAATATGGATTCCAAACATTCATGATCTGTATGTGAATGAGTCGAATTACTTATCCCTCGGTCTATTAGTGAACTATCTCTCCAGAGATAGTGAAAGATGTTCCACTAGAAATATTCTTGTTATTGCTTCGACTCATATTCCCCAAAAAGTGGATCCCACTCTAATAGCTCCGAATAAATTAAATACATGCATTAAGATACGAAGGCTTCTTATTCCACAACAACGAAAGCACTTTTTCATTCTTTCATATACTAGGGGATTTCACTTGGAAAAGAAAATGTTCCATACTAACAGATTCGGGTCCATAACCATGGGTTCCAATGCACGAGATCTTGTAGCACTTACCAATGAGGCCCTATCAATTAGTATTACACAGAAGAAATCAATTATAGACACT